TGATGCTGTATTTAATATAAAATTCTTACAATGAAAGAGATTATCATATTTCCACAATTCAATTTTAAGTGGATGGGAGATCTATAAATTTCTTTTTCATGGTTGTAGAGGCAGTTTTTGTTAGAATCCCCCCTTTTTATTTTAAGGAATTTGTTAATTGTCCAGTAACAAATATGATTCGATGAAAGAAAGTGAAAAAAGAATAAAATAATTGGAATCAATAGTTGTAATGAATTGTTGGATTGGATCTCAATCCAAATTTGGATCTAGCTACAAGGAAGAGGCTTTATTTTAAAATATCGAACGAGGAAACATAGTATTCCATAAAAATGGAATTCAAAATAATAATTCAAAAAGAGTTTCGTTTTTAAATGAAGTTACACGATCCAGTTCGTTTATTCTCGACGACTTGGTTGATAGGAATCGCGAGATGGCTAGATCTTAGAAATGATGAATCGGTTTCATTTTATATGCCTGTTACTTTCTCTTTTTTCGTGCCGTCTATAATGATAGATGAATCCAAAACTTTCAATTGGACTTATTATTTCAATTGGTATTTTTGTATATCTTCCTATGTTAGAAAAATGGAAACTTAGGTAAATACTTTAGAAACATATGTATAAAAATACCATATTTCATTTAGCCCTTTCATGCTTACTATAACCAGTTATTTCGGTTTTCTACTAGTGGCTTTAACTATAACTTCAGCTTTATTTATTGGTCTGAGCAAGATACGACTTATTTAAAATTTCTATTTGAAAGAAACAATTCAGAAAGGAAATGCTTCTGTGAGATTCTGTGTATTCTAGAGTTATTTACCATGTCAATTGTCAATTCTTGGTCATTGAGATTCACATCAATTCGGATTAATATTTAGGTATAGATATTACCGCTTTTTTTCTCCTTTTCAAAAAATTGAAATGATTGAAGTTTTTCTATTTGGAATCGTGTTAGGTCTAATTCCTATTACTTTGGCTGGATTATTCGTAACTGCATATTTACAATACAGGCGTGGCGATCAGTTGGACCTTTGATTAATTCACATTTCTTTTTTTGATTGGCCTCCTCCTTTCTTTAATCCACAGGAGGTCAAATTCTAATTGTTGTGCAAGCGACTGAATCCATTTCAGTCTAATTGAATTCATGAAGAAAAAATCACGCTCTGTAGGATTTGAACCTACGACATCGGGTTTTGGAGACCCACGTTCTACCGAACTGAACTAAGAGCGCTTTCTTATCAGAATAGAAAAGGATGTAAAGAAAAGATTTTTTTTAAACTAATCCATTTTCATTTTATATCTATATATTCTATAGTTTCATAAAAATGAACTTCCGCGCAATGCAATTTGAATCGATCTCAGCTGATTCCTCGTTACTGCTCAACGGGGCAGTAATAGGTAGGGATGACAGGATTTGAACCCGTGACATTTTGTACCCAAAACAAACGCGCTACCAAGCTGCGCCACATCCCTTCAAATTGTTCTACAGTATAATTGTAGAGAATTCCTTTCTTGTTTTCCACATCCCTATTTCCTGCATTGAGACACACAGCTTTTTTGTCCATTTCGTCTTTTTTGGCCTCATTTAACATATTTTTACATATAATAATAAGAAAAGGAAATCTTATGGATCGTTGTAAATTTCAATTGGAATTAGGGATTCCGTGTACAACTCTAAACGGCCCTTAACTACATATGCATCTAATCATATATGCATTATCTTTATGTATTACAATAAAAAAGGAGGTTTTTCAATGCGAGATCTAAAAACATATCTCTCCGTGGCCCCAGTACTAAGTACGTTATGGTTCGGGGCTTTAGCAGGTATATTGATAGAGATTAATCGTTTTTTCCCCGATGCGTTGACATTCCCCTTTTTTTCATTCTAGCTATTGACACCGGAAGGAATGAAGAAGATTAGAAATAGAATCAAATATCTGTGACTAATCCCCCCTCCCTCTTTTCTCTTTTTTCCCTTTTTTTTTTTCTAATTTTTAGAATTTAGAATAAGGGACGAAAGAGAAAGAATAAAAATGGATTCAACGTCTGCGAGACTCAGGTTCAAATTCGAATTAAAAATAGAGACGTGGGGGTAGAGTAGGAAAATCGGGGTCTAGGGCAAGAATACAAGATCTTTAACTGCCCTTCGGAGTTAAATAGAATTTCGAACTCATTCTCATTGTCTTGCTTATTATTTACTATGGCTTTTATGGCTTTGCTTTGATTTAATTGATTTTGATCTTTTAGAGTTGGATTTCAAGTTAATAACTTTTATTTTTTCCTTCCTTTCTTTTTCTTCATTTCGAATCAAAATAGAAGAGTTGAGTAAATCAAAAATCCAAAGGAGGTTCATGGCCAAGAGAAAAGATGCGCGGGTAACGGTAATTTTGGAATGTACCAGTTGTATACAAAACGGTGTTAAGAAGGTATCAACGGGTATTTCCAGATATATTACTCAAAAGAACCGGCACAATACGCCCAATCGATTAGAATTGAGAAAATTCTGTCCCTATTGTTACAAACATATGATTCATGGGGAAATAAAGAAATAGATTGAACCGAGTATGTCTTATCCTTGAAAGGAGAAAAATGACATTATATAGAACACATTGAAATATAAATAGAAGATATTGCATTTAAATAAAAAGAATCCTATTTGGAGTTAAAATTACAATTAAGAAATATTTCGGGATAAGAAATAAACTAAACAAACAAACCATGGATAAATCCAAGCGACCTTTTCTTAAATCCAAGCGATCTTTTCGTAGGCGTTTGCCCCCGATTCAATCGGGGGATCGAATTGATTATAGAAACATGAGTTTAATTAGTCGATTTATTAGTGAACAGGGAAAAATATTATCTAGACGAGTAAATAGATTGACCTTGAAACAACAACGATTAATTACTATTGCTATAAAACAAGCTCGTATTTTATCTTTGTTACCTTTTCTCAATAATGAGAAACAATTTGAAAGAATCGAGTCGACCACTAGAACTACTGGTCTTAGAACCAGAAATAAATAGGCTTATTTTTTGTTCACTTCAATCAGAATTCCAATTTGAACTCAAACATGGATTGGTGTTTTATTTGACAAATCTTAGAATCCAGATTATTGTGTCGTAAAAAAAAAACGAATCGGAAAAAAAAAGATTTTTTTATTGAACGTGTTCATTCATTTTGACTACTTTAGCGCATTTCTCATAGTAATTTTGACTTCAACTCCACCCTCCCGGAGTTCATTCTCCGGGGAATCCCATTTAAATTATTTCGGTGTATTCTTTCCAATCTACTTTTTCTCTGATTTCGTTGGAAATCATATAAAGACAATTCCTATTTGATATAGCTATTTGGGCCAGTATTTTACGATTAAGAAGCAACTGCCTCTTATATAGATCATGTATTAATTTACTATAACTATAAGATACTCCCTTTTCTCGAATTACTGCGTTTATTCGAGTGATCCACAAACGACGAAAATTTCTCTTTTGCTTATCTCTATCCCGATGAGCCGAAACCAAAGCTCTTATTTTCTGTTGAGTAATAGTTCGAGTAAGTCTTGAGTGAGATCCTCGAAAACTTGATGCAAATAAACGAATTTTTGTTCTACGTTTCCGGGCTATATATCCGCGTTTAACTCTAGTCATTGAATAAATAAAATTTTGACAAATAACTAATTGATTTTTTTCTTTCAGTTATTATTTTTCCCGTCCTGGCCTATTAATAACTAATAACCAAACGGATTTTTCCAATGTATAAAATACAAATTCCAATGGCTTTGGCTACTATAACCTTCCCGACCACGATTTTTTCTTTTTTGGGGTATTTTACTGGGAAATATGAAAGAAATTGTGGGTTTCCTCGTTTCTATGGTTACTTCTTAAACGGTGAGGTCTTCTCTATACACCGGAGCCCTTACTTCATTTAATATTTCATCAATGTTATTGGTAACTTGTATAGTTCACACCACACTCTTTGGCTCTACCTATGAATTATCCAGTAACAGGTCTTTCACAATGAGACCCGCCTATACAGTAACGGTATTTAATTAGGAAAGTTAGCTGGGTAGCTGACCCTCGTAGTCCGTTCTTGACTGAGCGAGAACTTCTTTTTTTTTTTTTTAATTTTAATAAGATTTTTCCGCTTAATGGATAATCAGTTGCTACCAATGGAGAATTGTTTCTCATCTTAAATTCAGGTGATTGAATTTGCACCAACGGAAACCATAAACTTTATACACAATAGAAGGATAGATTTGCTTTTTTTTAGATAGTGAATGGAGTTCCTTCTTCCATTCTATCCTATTCATTAGTACTGATCAGTCATACTGGAAGCAGTTTTCTTGCTTTTTCCTGTCAGCTCATGATCTAAACGAGTCGCACATACACCCTAGTACATGTTCCTCGACGCTGAGGACATCCCCGAAGAGCGGGGGATTTCGTGACATTTCGAATGGGCTGTCTTGTATTTCTAATAAGTTGTTTAATAGTTGGCATGTTGAGTCATATATATAATGGGCTGGTTTAGATTGATCCTAACCGGATTTTTTATTTATTTATATAGTAAACTCGGAGATAAAATAGCAAATCACAGATTTGCACAAAATCCACTTTTTCATTCAACTGCTACAAGATCAACAATTCCATAAGTTTGGGCTTCTGTTGCTGACATAAAAACGTCTCTTTCCATGTCTTCAGATACAACCCATAAAGGTTTACGCGTCCTTTGTACATAAACCCTTGTGATGGTTTCGCGTAGTTTCAGCAGTTCTTCCGCTTCCAGGATAAATTCTCCCGTTTGTGCCTCATAAAAAGAACTAGCAGGTTGATGCATCATTACCCTGATAATAGAAGGTTTCTCTATCTGGTGTGATGAAAGAAACAGAAAAGAAAGATAAAGAATAATAGGAAAAAGGATAGAATTGAACAACCGTACGGGCATTATCTTTTATGCATTGCATACGGCTCTATAATCAAATTGACCCCTAACTTTTCCATTCAAGAAAGATAAAAAATAGAATCTATTAGCCCCAGATGGGTAAATGATCAAAATGCCACCCTTCTTTTTTTTTTCGGAGGAGTTCAAAAATACTATGATGGCTCCGTTGCTTTCTATTTTAAAATGGATTTTTTTTGTCTTTGATTCAGCAATCCCAAAGTTTCTTTTTGAGCCAATCAAAAAAATTTGGTTTTTTCGCACTCTTTTTTTTTTATAACTTAAATATTGTTAAGAGCCCGTTAGTGTAAAAACAAACAAGTTTGTGACGCTGAATTGGACTTCCGATAGATAAGAGAAAGTCGGAAATATCTTTTATCTCATACTACTCTCTCGATACATAATCAAATCTTTTGAAAAAAAAATACAAAGTTTTTCATATCGAATTCGAAGTGCCATGCTATTATTACTTAATATTCATATGGCGAAGGCATAGTTTTCTTTTTTCTCTCAAATAAAAAAACTTCATTGGCGCCAAGCGTGAGGGAATGCTAGACGTTTGGTAATTTCTCCTCCAACCAGAATAAAAGATCCCATTGACGCGGCCAATCCCATGCATATTGTATGGACCTCTGGTCGTACAAATTGCATAGTATCATAAATGGCTATTCCGGGTATTATCCATCCACCAGGGGAGTTTATAAACAAATACAGATCTTTAGTCTCATCCTCGATACTGAGATATACCATAAGACCAATAAGTTGATTCGAGATCTCGCTATCAACCTCTTGGCCTAAAAAAAGTAATCTTTCTCGATAAAGTCGGTTGAGTAGGGTAAAATTGTATTCCTTAGGAACCGTACATGCACCTTTTGATGCATACGGTTCAAAAAAATTGCGAAGAAAAGAATCAATGTATAGATTCCAGTCCTCTTTCTTTTTCGGGTTTTTCTAATTTTTTAATGAAAGGGCTTTTTCTTCGATTTTTCAATAAAGATGAATTTTGATTTCTTCTTTGATAATATAAAAAAAGGGTAAATAAACTTATCGAATTAACTTCTCATTGATGTATTCTTTCATCGAAATTCAATCCCAATTACGATGGTATTTTCTTGTTCCTGAATGGGTCTCTTTCATCTTTTTAGGTTTATGCTCTACTCCGGGTAAAGATTCGCCCGATTTTGATTTGCACATATAGGACAAATCTTCCCATCACCATTTCTTTTTGTTATGACTTTACAAATAATCATTTATGATACACATAGTAATCATAGATATATTACCAATTGGGTTTTTTTTTTAAACGGAGCCTGGATACTTCATTTTTTTCGTCCAGCCAAAGCCAACCATAAATTATTCTAATTGATATAATTCTATGAATTCCCCCAAATAATGCATTTAATTGCATTTCACGCTCCAATTTTTCGATAATTCAATTTCTCTTTCTTGGGCGAAACAGAGGATATCTCGGTCGGGGGAGAGAATGGGGAAATCCCATATGACCCAAGATATCTGACAAGTCGCACTATACGTCAACCCAAGATGCATCTTCCTCTCCAGGACTTCGGAAAGGTACTTTTGGAACACCAATAGGCATGGATTGAAAGAAAAAAGAACTAAATACTATATTTCACTTTGATGTGGAAACGTAACAATATGGTTTTATTGTCTTTATTTTTCTTGTCTTTATAATATTGGCTTTATCATATTTATTTTATCCATAGATTAGAAAAATTTAGAAAGAAAGACAAAATAAATAAAGGAAATTTTTTACGAATAGATCCTTCTAATGATAAATGAAGGATGGACAAATTTTCTCATAGAAAATGGTATCAATCCACCATTGCATATTGGTACTTATCGAATATAGAATAAATCTGTTTCTCTTTGTTCTTACGAACAGAATTCTTCCATTATTACGAATAGAATATAGAATCAATATTAACCTAACCCTTGTTAGGAAAAAATCCCCTGAACAGGGGAAGTCTATAGGATAATCATAGTATAATTTTTTCCAATGCAATAAAGTTACGTAGTGTCTATTTTTCTTCGATAAAGGGGTATTTTCCATGGGTTTGCCTTGGTATCGTGTTCATACCGTTGTATTGAATGATCCCGGCCGGTTGCTTTCCGTTCATATAATGCATACAGCTCTGGTTGCTGGTTGGGCGGGCTCGATGGCTCTGTATGAATTAGCAGTTTTTGATCCTTCTGACCCTATTCTTGATCCAATGTGGAGACAGGGTATGTTCGTTATACCCTTCATGACTCGTTTAGGAATAACCAATTCATGGGGGGGTTGGAGTATCACAGGAGGAACTGTAACGAATCCGGGGATTTGGAGTTACGAAGGTGTAGCTGGGGCGCATATTGTGTTTTCTGGCTTATGCTTTTTGGCAGCTATCTGGCATTGGGTCTATTGGGATCTAGAAATATTTTCTGATGAACGTACAGGAAAACCCTCTTTGGATTTGCCCAAGATCTTTGGAATTCATTTATTTCTCTCCGGGGTGGCTTGCTTTGGTTTTGGTGCATTTCATGTAACAGGTCTGTACGGTCCTGGAATAT